CACCATGCTTCTTACATTTTCATTACTATCAATTCGATATGTGTTTAAAAAAGGAGCCTTTTCGTTGTTTTTGATCATTAATAAATCGAATAAACGAAAGCTTGTTTTCATAATTTTAGGTCCTTCTTTACCCCACAGAGACATTGAATAGAATGAGCTGCTTTTTTTGCCACTGTAATTTTGAAAATAAACGTTTAAATGTCCTTCAAAAGTAAGTAAATAGATCCGAAACATATAAAAGGCGGTTAATCCTGCCGTAGAATAAGCTATTATTGCAAAAATCGGTGAATACAACCAACTATCACTAAGAATTTCATCTTTGGACCAAAAACAAGCAAGAGGTGGAATACCACAAAGAGAAAGTGTACCTAATAAAAAAGAAGTTTTTGTAATTGGTACATGTTTTCTTAAACCGCCCATAAGAACCATATTCTGACTTTTATCTGGAGAATACCCAACAATAGCTTCCATCGAATGAATAATAGATCCAGATCCTAAAAACAACAATGCTTTCGAATAAGCATGAGTAATCAAATGAAATAAAGCAGCTTGATAAGAACCCATACCTAAAGCTAACATCATATAACCCAATTGAGACATTGTAGAATAAGCTAAACCTCTCTTAATATCTTTTTGAGCAAGAGCTAAAGTAGCTCCTAAAAACAATGTTATTATACCGATCAAAGATATTAGATTTAATATGTAAGGTATAGCTATGAAAAGAGGAAGAAGCCGAGCTACAAGAAAAATTCCTGCTGCTACCATCGTAGCAGCATGTATAAGAGCCGAAATAGGGGTAGGCCCTTCCATGGCATCGGGTAACCAGACATGAAGGGGAAATTGAGCAGATTTCGCAACTGCGCCGGCAAATAATAGGAAGGCACATAAAGTAGCAAATAAAGGATTAACTTCATTATTGTAAACCAAGTTATTGAATATTTCAAACAAATCCCGAAATTCAAAACTACCTGTTATCCAATAAAAACCTAAAATTCCTAATAATAACCCAAAATCCCCGACACGATTAGTTACAAACGCTTTTTGACAAGCATTCGCCGCACTAGGTCGGGTGAACCAAAAACCTATTAATAGATAAGAACACATTCCAACTAATTCCCAAAAAATATAAATTTGTATTAAATTAGAACTAGTAACTAATCCCAACATTGAAGTATTGGAAAAACTCATATAAGCAAAAAATCTCACATATCCCCGATCATGAGACATATAATTGTCACTATAAATAAGAACCATAATCCCAACACTAGTGATTAATATTGACATAATAGAAGTAAGTGGATCAACCAAGCAGCCAAACTCTAAAGAAAAATCATTATTGATGGTCCAAGACCATACATATTGATAAACAGAATTGTTATTTAGTTGCTGAATAAAGAAATGGGCTGAAAAAATCATAACTATACTTAATAATAAAACACTCGGAAAAGCCCACATACGGCGAAGATTTTTAGTTGCCGTTGGAAAAAGTAGAAGTCCAGCTCCTATTAACATAGGAACTGGAAGTGGAATGAACGGTATGATCCATGAATATTGATATGTATATTCCATATAAAAATAAATAAAAAAAATTATCTTAATTAATTGTTTCTGATTCACCAGTTCTTATTTCTTTTCTTTTGAAAGCGGTCGATTAATAAAAAAAATTAAGATATATAAAATAAAACTTAAATAGAATTTCCCAGGTTTAATTATTCGGAATCTTTCCAAACTACTTCAAATCAAATATTTCAAATGAAGATGAAGAGTTAGGGTTAGTCAAATGATATGAACAATTTACGAGTGAAAAAGAAATATGTACTTTGTTTATTATTAGTTTATTATTAAATTTATTATTAATATTGAATTGTTAATATGAAATTCAAATTATTAAGTCCAATTTTATGAAGATAAAAACGAAAAATTGCAATTTCGGTCTAATTATTACGTATTACAATAATTTATTTATATCTATAGAGCAAGGATAAATAATGACGGCAAAAAAGTATTTAATATGAATCATAGGGCCCATAACTTGACTCATAAAACCTATTTCCCATAAAACAAAACCAATTTATTGCAGTTTGGTTCGGCTATTCCCAATCATTAAGAAATTTTTTTAGAACTAATTGATTGTCTTCCATTACAATAAAAGCTATTTGTAGGAAATGCTTTGGTATCCCACACTTTTTTTATGTAAAATAAAAGGGAGGGGCAAAAAAATGGCTTTTAGAAAGTATTTTGTATATTTTAATCAATTAACTACTAGGCTTAGGCTCATTCGAGTTTGAAAATGAAAATTCCTTTCTTCGAACTTGACCAATTTAATTAATATAATAGAAAAAGAAAATTTATTACATTTTTTTTATTAAGCAGGAGAGGGATTGAGTTTTTCAATCTTTCGATGTATTTTATTACATGGAAGAATGGAACATGACAAAACTAGAAAGCAAAGACCCAACCCCTTTTGTTTGTATTTTTTATTTTAATTTTATCAACTTCAATCTATTCTATTTGGCATAGTAGATCTTATTGTTCTTAGTAATATTTTAGACAATTTTTCCATACACCTTTTATGATGAGGGGAATGTAATTTAGAGAATAGCTAGCTAGAGATATAGTAAAGAACAATTGATTTTGAACAATAGATGTCTTTCACATCCAACCGATGAACCGATTATAATTTAAAAATGGCAGTGCCAAAAAAGCGCACCTCTAGTTCAAAAAAACGTATTCGTAAAAATATTTGGAAAAGGAAAGGGTATTGGGCAGCATTGAAAGCTTTTTCGTTAGCGAAATCTCTTTCTACCGGTAGCTCAAAAAGTTTTTTTTGTGTGACAAATAAATAATCAAACAATAGACTAAATAATGTGAATCGGTCTAATTCAAAAAATAGTCTCATTTTTGTTATAATTTATTTATAAGTTTTTTTTTTCTAAAGTTTAGAAGTTATCAAGATTCTAAATAATATTAATCTAATAATAATAATTAATAATAGATAATAATCTAAATTACTATTTCATTTTTATTAAAAAAAAAATTATTTCCATTCTCTAATGTTTTAACCTGATCAATAACAATATAAAATGGAATTCATTTTGTTTTGTTATTTTTTAGTAGAAATAATAATTCGGTTGTCTACTGAATTCAAAAAGTGAATGGTATTCTTTTGTTTGAAAAAAGAATAAACGCAAGCACAAGGTTTCACCTTTTGTTTTGGTATGTTTTATCATTTTCAAGATGGGGATTATCACCTTCCCCATCGACTTGACTCGATAATCAATTTACTTTTTAGTTCTATCCATGGATTGAAGTCAAAATTATCTAGTTCAAACTGTTCCGTTTTATTTTCAGGAGACCATAAAGTAATAAACTATGAAACGAAAAACCCCGTTGTTAGTTAAGTTAAAAAACGGATACCCTAAAATAAATAAAAAACAAAACTATTATAAGAATAATTAATATTATTAACGAAAACGTTTAGATTAAATGCCGCCCAATTTTGAAACAAATTTTTAGTCATCAATTTGAATCTTTCCTAAAAAATATTGAATTAACCCCCTCAATCTCGACGATTGAATAAAAATAGGTTATTATGATTTCGAATAAGCCGCTATGGTGAAATCGGTAGACACGCTGCTCTTAGGAAGCAGTGCTAGAGCATCTCGGTTCGAGTCCGAGTAGCGGCATGTCTTTTTCTAAATTCTAAAAGAGTAAGCCCTATAATAAATTCAATTCCCTATTTCAATTCCTATAATTGAGGCCCCCTTTTTAATAAATTTTATGATATTTTCAACTTTAGAGCGTATATTAACTCATATATCCTTTTCGATCATTTCAATTGTAATTACAATTCATTTGATAACTTTATTTGTCGATGAAATCGTAGGACTATATGATTCATCAGAAAAGGGGATGATAGCTACTTTTTTCTGCATAACAGGATTATTAGTTACTCGTTGGATTTATTTTGGGCATTTACCATTAAGCGATTTATATGAATCATTAATTTTTCTTTCGTGGGGTTTTTCCATTATTCATATGATTCCGTATTTTAAAAAACAAAAAAACCATTTAAGCGCAATAACGGCGCCAAGTGTTATTTTTACCCAGGGTTTCGCTACTTCAGGTCTTTTAACCGAAATGCATCAATCCGCAATATTAGTACCTGCTCTCCAATCCCATTGGTTAATGATGCACGTAAGTATGATGGTATTGGGCTATGCAGCTCTTTTGTGTGGATCATTATTATCACTAGCTCTTCTAGTCATTACATTTCGAAAATTCATAAGGATTTTTAGTAAAAGCAATAATTTATTAACGGAGTCGTTTTCCTTTGGTGAGATTCAATACGTGAATGAAAGAAACAATGTGTTACAAAACACTTCTTTGATTTCTTCTCAGAATTATTACAGATATCAATTAATTCAACAATTGGATCGATGGAGTTATCGTATTATTAGTTTAGGGTTTATCCTTTTAACCATAGGCATTCTTTCGGGAGCAGTATGGGCTAATGAAGCATGGGGATCCTATTGGAATTGGGATCCAAAAGAGACTTGGGCATTTATTACTTGGACCATATTTGCGATTTATTTACATATTCGAACAAATAAAAATTATGAAAGCGTAAATTCTGCAATTGTGGCCTCAATGGGCTTTCTTATAATTTGGATATGCTATTTTGGGGTTAATCTATTAGGAATAGGGTTACATAGTTATGGTTCATTTACATTACCATCTAATTGAATAAGGTACTTGACAACTAGAAGCCTGGGGCAGCATACGTATATATATGAAACCCTCATGTAAACCATCAAGAACCATTTGAATCATTCCATTTCCATTACTTGATTCAAATGGTTCTCGAAAATGTCAAAAATATCTGGTTATATATAGAATTCCAATTTTTTATTTAACTTAAAAACAGAAAAAGACTTTTTTTGTACAATGAACGATTTTAAAAATCATCAGGTTTTTTATTTTGGTTTATTGACAAAAACTATCTATAAAAAAAATTTGATATAATAGCTTCGACCTTGTCAACTGATAATGAGAAAACGAAATCGGGATAAATACCAATACCTATTACAGGTAAAAGGATAGAAATAGAAATAAATAACTCTCGCGGTCCAGAATCAAAAAAATAAGAGTTTGGGGCATTAAAAAGCTTGTATCCATAGAACATCTGGCGTAACATAGATAATGAATAAATAGGAGTTAATATCATTCCAATTGCCATTACAAAAGTAATTAATACTTTTGTCATTAAAAGATATTTTTGGCTAGTAAGTATTCCAAAAAAAACTATCAATTCGGCAACAAAACCGCTCATGCCCGGTAATGCAAGCGAAGCCATTGATAAGATACTGAAAGTCGTGAATATTTTTGGAATTGCGATAGCCATTCCGCCCATTTCGTCGAGATAAATAAGTCGTATTCTATCATAACTCGTTCCGGCCAAGAAAAAAAGCGCAGCGCCAATAAATCCGTGAGAAATTATTTGTAAAATGGCCCCATTGAGCCCTGTATCGCTTATAGAACCAATTCCTATAATTATGAAACCCATATGAGATACAGAGGAATAGGCTATTCTTTTTTTTAAATTACGCTGACCAGGAGATGTTAAAGCTGCATAGATAATTTGAATTGTGCCCACTATCATCAACCAGGGAGAAAATATAGAATGGGCATGGGGTAATAATTCCATATTGATCCGAACCAACCCATACGCTCCCATTTTTAATAAGATTCCGGCTAAAAGCATACAAGTACTATAATGTGCCTCTCCATGGGTGTCTGGTAACCATGTGTGTAGGGGTATGATCGGTGATTTGACAGCAAAAGCAATAAGAAATCCAATATAGAATATTATTTCCAGGGCTACAGGATACGATTGATTAGCTGATGTTTCAAAATTTAATGTCGGTTCAGTGGAGCCATATAAACCAATACCCAGAACTCCTATTAATAAAAAAACAGAACCTCCGGCAGTGTACAAAATAAATTTTGTAGCTGAATACAAACGTTTCTTTCCCCCCCACATGGATAGAAGTAGATAAACGGGAATTAATTCTAACTCCCACATGATGAAAAAAAGTAAAAGGTCTTGAGAAGAAAATGGTCCTATTTGACCGCTATACATTGCTAACATTAGGAAATGGAATAGTCGGGAATCTCGAGTAACGGGCCAAGCCGCTAAAGTAGCTAAAGTTGTGATAAATCCTGTCAGTAAAATGGGTCCTATAGAAATTCCATCTATTCCCAATCTCCAGTAAAAATCAAAAAAATTGATCCATTGATAATTCTCCGTTAGTTGCATTAACGGATCATCCAATTGGAAATGATAACCGAATGCATAGGTTGTTAGAAGGAGTTCCGTTATGCATATAGATATAGTATACCATCTTATTACCTTATTTCCTCTATGAGGAAGAAAGAAAATTAAGGAACCCGCGGTTATTGGCAAAACTACAACTAGCGTTAACCAAGGAAAATTATTCATAGTAAAAACAAAATAAACTTGGACCAGAAAAACCCGTGCTCGAAATAAATATATTTTGAGCGCGGGTTTTTGTCGGTAAAGGTAAAAAAATCAAATGTATTCGAGTAGGGTTTTCTGGAACGTATTAATAAGCTAGACCCATACTTCGAGTTGTTTCATGCCATAAATAAACGCGAACACTCAAGAAATCCGTTGGACAGGCGGATTCACATCTCTTACAACCGACACAGTCCTCTGTTCTTGGAGCAGAAGCGATTTGCTTAGCTTTACATCCGTCCCAAGGTATCATTTCTAATACATCGGTTGGGCAGGCTCGCACACATTGAGTACACCCTATACACGTATCATAAATCTTTACTGAGTGTGACATTGGATCTATAAATTTTTGAACGTCAGAAATTTTCGATCTAGTAAATTTGTAAATGAATCATATATTTAAACACCAGATGAATCAATAATTTACCAGAAATTTGGAAGCAATCTACTTCTGGATCGACTCGCGCGATAGAGCCAAGATACTTTGATTTCTTACATTTTCGAAAATGTGGATTAGATTTAATGTATGGGCATGTTAATTTGAATTTATGAATATTCTAATTTCTATGATTAATATTACTTATTCAACAAATTCGATTGATTGATACGAGTTGATTTTCTGTTACGATAAATTGACGAAACAATAGCCGGTCCAATAGCTGCTTCAGCGGCGGCAATAGCTATAACAAAAATGGAGAAAATATTTCCTTTTAATTGCCGGCTATCAAAAAAATCAGAAAATGTTACGAAATTTATATTAACCGCATTCAGTATAAGTTCAAGACACATAAGGGCTCTAACCATATTTCGGCTCGTGATCAATCCATAGATACCGATAGAAAATAAGTAGGCACTCAAAACAAGTACATGCTCGAGCATCATTGACTAACTCCTTATCAATTTTGATTCATTTCAATATGAACTGAACAACAATTCAACAGATTCAATTGACTAGAATATAA